TGAACGGAGCTGATTCATTCATTAGTAAAGCCGAAGTCAATGGGGGCCCCTTTGTGAAAAAGTTAAGACCCAGGGCTAGAGGACGTAGTTATCCGATAAAAAGACCCACTTGTCATATAACAATTGTATTAAAAGATAAATCGAAATTTTAGAGATTCATCTAAAATTTCGATTTATCTTTAGAAAAAAAAAATGGATGAAAAGATAATAGAATAAAAAAATATGGGACAAAAAATAAATCCACTTGGTTTCAGACTTGGTACAACCCAAAATCATCATTCCTTTTGGTTCGCACAACCAAAATTTTTTTTTGTAGGTCTACAAGAAGATGAGAAAATACGGAATTGTATCAAGAACTATGTACAAAAAAATAAGAGAATATCCCCAGGTTTCGAAGGAATTGGAATTGCACGAATAGAAATTCAAAAAAGAATCGATTTGATCCAGGTCATAATCTATATTGGGTTTCCCAATTTATTAATAGAGGGCCGAACGCGAGGGATCGAAGAATTACAGATGAATGTACAAAAAGAGTTGCATTCTGTGAACCGAAGACTCAATATTGCTATCACAAGAATTGAAAAACCTTATGGACACCCTAATATTCTTGCAGAATATATGGCTTCACAATTAAGAAATAGAGTTTCGTTTCGAAAGGCAATGAAAAGAGCTATTGAATTAACTGAACAAACAGATACAAAGGGAATTCAAATACAAATTGCAGGGCGTATCGACGGAAAAGAAATTGCACGTGTCGAATGGATCAGAGAAGGTAGAGTTCCTCTACAAACAATTCGTGCTAAAATTGATCATTGTTCCTATACAATTCGAACTATCCATGGAGTATTAGGCCTAAAAATTTGGATATTTGTGAACGAGGAATAATAGACCTTTTTTTATCTTGCCATTCTGTCCAGTGATAGAACAAAAAATTAGAAACTATTTCTGTTTTTTTACTTTTTCCGTTAAATCAAACAAAAATAAACAATTCTAATTATAATTATATAAGGTTGAATAAAAAATAGATTAATCTTACTTTTGATATAATTTAGAATTGCTATGCTTAGTGTGTGACTCGTTAGTTTTTTCTTTAGAGTTTAAAGCTGGGCTTCAAAAAAAAGACTGACCCCCACTATAAACTTAATAACTATATAAAATAAAACAATAAAATAAACGAAAAACTAATAACCAACTTATTGCTTCGTATTGTCGAGATCCCAAGAAACAGTCACTATATGACTGAATGACTGAATCAATCATATAGTTGTAACAACTGAAATTTTCATAAAAAAAAATCTGATTATGGATTTTGAAGAAAAAAATAAAGGGATGCGGATAAATGGAAAGGTGATAGAAAGAGAGAACAAAAATATCAATGATAGATGATTCCAATATGTATGGTCTATGAATCACCTCATAAAAGGCAGTGTGATAAAGCATTAATATTGATATATTAATATATATAATAATACAAATAATAAAGTATAATATAAATAATAAAATACAAATAATAAAGTATAATATAAATAATAAAGAGCCCTGGGTTAATAGAAACTGAGGAGATTGGCTCGGGAACAAATTTTGTTGGGAGCTCCGTTGCAGAGTTCAGGCCTAACCATTAATGGAGAAGCTATAGGAACGACGAAACCTGTGACTATATAAGATTCTACTATTAAAATATAAATAAAATATAAAAGAAAAATGAATCCTAATAATTCATCGGGCGGGATGGCGGAACGAACCAAGAACAAATTGATTTATTCTGAGAGGTCATGGATTGATCCTACGAATGAAGCAGGAAAGAGTCAATATCCGCCCGCGAAACCCTTATTTATTTATTGTATTACAATACAATATTGGCTTGACTCGATAAGAGTAAAAAAAAAATAGGGATTCGTTATAAAAAATAAGCATTATCTATAAATATACACATCTAGCCATATATGGAGCTTCCTATGTAATAAATGAAATATCAATAAATCCCATTACTTAGTTTGGTGTACTAATTATTAAATAGATGTGTATCTGTATCGAATCTTTTCATTCGCGAGGAGCTGGATGAGAGGAAACTCTCATGTCCGGTTCTGTAGTAGAGGTGGGATTAATAAAAAACCATCAACTATAACCCTAAAAGAACTAGATTTCGTAAGCACCATAGAGGAAGAATGAAGGGAATATCTTGTCGGGGCAATCATATTAGTTTCGGCAGATATGCTCTTCAGGCACTTGAACCTGCTTGGATCACAGCTAGACAAATAGAAGCAGGGCGAAGAGCAATGACACGATATGCACGTCGTGGTGGAAAAATATGGGTACGTATATTTCCAGACAAACCTGTTACAATAAGACCTACGGAAACACGTATGGGTTCGGGGAAAGGATCTCCCGAATATTGGGTATCCGTTGTTAAACCAGGCCGAATACTTTATGAAATGGGTGGAGTATCAGAAACTGTAGCCAGAGCAGCTATCTCAATAGCTGCGTGCAAAATGCCTATACGAACTCAATTTATTATTTCAGGATAGGGATATAGAACTAAAGATAAACAAAAGGGGTATTGAGGATGAAAAAACAACCGCGGGTTTATTTATTTCTAGACAAACACTATTTCTTTTTTTCCTCATTCTTTGCATTGAAATAACAGATTCAAATAAAAATGATATGATTCAACCTCAGACCCTTTTGAATGTAGCAGATAACAGCGGAGCTCGAGAATTGATGTGTATTCGAATCATAGGAGCTGGTAATCATCGATATGCTCATATTGGTGACGTTATTGTTGCTGTAATCAAAGAAGCAGTGCCCAATATGCCTCTAGAAAGATCAGAAGTAATTCGAGCTGTAATTGTACGTACATGTAAAGAACTCAAACGTGACAACGGTATGATAATACGATATGATGACAATGCTGCGGTTGTCATTGATCAAGAAGGAAATCCAAAAGGAACTCGAGTTTTTGGCGCGATTGCTCGGGAATTGAGACAGTTGAATTTTACTAAAATAGTTTCATTAGCTCCTGAAGTATTATAAATACTAGTAGATGAAACTATGATATAGTTATAGTGGGATATCTGAAATGGATTAAATTAATAGATTGTGTTTCACGCATATACTTTTAATAATTAATAATTGAAATTGAATAATTCAAAATAAAAAAACATGTTGATTATATCAAAATTAAGAAGCACCAATAATTAGAATTCGTCATGGGCAGAGACGCTATTGCTGATATAATAACTTCTATAAGAAATGCTGACATGAGTAAAAATGGAACGGTTCGAATAGCATCCACTAATATCACCGAAAACATTGTTAAAATACTCCTACAAGAAGGTTTTATTGAAAACGTTCGGAAACATCAGGAAAGTAACAAAGATTTCTTGGTTTCAACCTTGCGCCATAGAAGGACTAGGAAAGGAATATATAGAACTATTTTAAAACGTATCAGTCGACCTGGTCTACGAATCTATTCCAACTATCAAAAAATTCCTAAGATTTTAGGTGGAATGGGAATTGTAATTCTTTCCACTTCTCGAGGCATAATGACAGATCGAGAAGCTAGACTAGAAAAAATTGGAGGAGAAATTTTGTGCTATATATGGTGATCTTCCTCCGGTATCCTAATTTGATCTCTAACTTCCTATTTGTGAAATAGAGAGGAAAAGTGAGTTATATAACTCTTCCTCCATTAGTTGATGATATTTCAAGGGGTTACCTGGATGAAAGAACAAAAATTGATTCATGAAGGTTTAATTACTGAATCGCTTCCCAACGGTATGTTCCGGGTCCGTTTAGATAATGAAGATCTAATTCTAGGTTATATTTCAGGGAGGATCCGACGCAGTTTGATACGGATACTGCCGGGAGATAGAGTAAAAATCGAAATAAGTCGGTATGATTCAACTAGAGGACGTATAATTTATAGACTCCGCAGCAAAGATTCGAGCGATTAAATGATTTTTGAAAACATTCCTTTGGTGAGAGATACAACTCGAAGCTAAAAAATAAAATACAAGAGACTTATTTTCTTCCAAGGAATAGATTTCAAATTAAGGTAAGGAGTGAGAAATATGAAAATAAGAGCTTCCGTTCGTAAAATTTGTGAAAAATGTCGACTGATCCGTAGGCGCGGACGAATTATAGTGATTTGTTCCAATCCGAGACATAAACAGAGACAAGGATAATCTTTCTTTTATAAAATTTCTCAAAGAAGGGCCATGTAAAAAGAAAGGATCTGTTTTAACATGAAATGGATATCTCCGTATCTTTCTGTATATTTCTGATTCATATTTATGAGATGAAAAAATATGGCAAAACCTATACCAAAAATTGGTTCGCGTAGGAATGGACGTATTGGTTCACGTAAGAATGGACGTAGAATACCAAAAGGGGTTATTCATGTTCAAGCGAGTTTCAACAATACTATTGTAACTGTTACAGATGTACGAGGTCGGGTGGTTTCTTGGGCCTCCGCCGGTACTTCTGGATTCAAAGGCACAAGAAGAAAGACACCCTATGCTGCTCAAGCCGCCGCTTCAAATGCTATTCGTACTGCAGTTGATCAGGGTATGCAACGAGCAGAAGTTATGATAAAGGGTCCTGGTCTCGGAAGAGACGCAGCATTACGGGCCATTCGTAGAAGTGGTATACTATTAAGTTTCGTACGTGATGTAACACCTATGCCACATAATGGATGTCGACCTCCTAAAAAAAGACGTGTGTAAAAATAAGAATTAAACGGATTGCAAGAGAAATAAATGATTCAATGATCTGATCAAATAATAATATTTAGTATGGTTCGAGAGGAAATAGCAGGATCCACTCGAACACTACAGTGGAAATGTGTTGAATCAAGAGTAGACGGTAAGCGTCTTTATTATGGTCGTTTCATTCTGTCCCCGCTCATGAAAGGGCAAGCCGATACCATAGGTATTGCCATGCGAAGGGCTCTACTTGGAGAAATAGAAGGAACATGTATCACACGTGCAAAATCTGAGAGG